AATTCTTTGATTTTTGATGTAAAAGGTTTATAGATGGAGCTAACCATTTAGATAATATATCCGAATAGACTCCCTCTTGTTCTTGATTGACGGGAATTCCTATAGATCCAATGAACAAAGTAAATAGGCCCAATATAATGAGAGGGAATAAGATAGTACTGTCAGATTCACAGGGATAGGGGTAAGGTTTTTTGTTGTCAAAAGGAGTCCTTGTACTAGTAAAAAAGGCTAAAAGTTGTATCCTATTTCTAAAATTAGAATCAACCCTTCTATTCAATATCTTTTTTGAGGAACTTTGACTACTTAATAAAGAAGAATTTTGGCTAATTCTTTTTGAAACTCCCGTCCCCCACAAGGATATTGAATAGAAGGGGATTTTTTGTTTACCACTATAATTTTGAAAATGAATATTCAAATGCCCCTCAAAAGTAAGGAAATAGATCCGAAACATATAAAATGCGGTTAATCCCGCAGTGGACCAAGCTATTAGTGCAAAAGTGGCTGAATACAACCAACTATCATTAAGAATTTCATCTTTAGACCAAAAGCAGGCTAAAGGTGGAATACCAGAAAGAGAAAGTGTACCTAAAAAAAAAGACGTTTTTGTAATCGGTATATATTTTCTCAACCCTCCCATAAGAACCATATTTTGACTTTTGGAGGGTGAATAGCCAACAAGCCTTTCCATTGAATGAATAATGGATCCCGATCCTAAAAATAATAATGCTTTGGAATAAGCATGAGTTATCAAATGGAATAAAGCATTTCGATAAGATCCCATACCGAGAGCTAACATCATATAACCCAATTGGGACATTGTGGAATATGCTAAACCTCTCTTAATGTCTTTTTGAGCAAGAGCTAAAACAGCTCCTAATAAAACTGTTATTATTGCTATTAACGAGATTAAATTCATTGTGGGGGGTATAACTATGAAAAGAGGAAGAAGCCGAGCTACAAGAAAAATTCCCGCTGCTACCATAGTGGCAGCATGTATAAGAGCAGAAATGGGAGTAGGCCCCTCCATAGCATCAGGCAACCAGACATGAAGGGGAAATTGTGCAGATTTAGCAACGGAACCAGCAAATAATAGAACAGCACACAAAGTAAGAAATAAAGGATTTACTTCATTAGCATAAATCAAGTTATTCGCTATTTCGAATAAATCCTCAAATTCAAAACTACCCGTTATCCAATAAAACCCTAAAATTCCTAATAATAAACCAAAATCTCCTACCCGATTAGTTACAAAAGATTTTTGACAAGCATTTGCCGCAAGAGGTCGTGCGAACCAAAAGCCAATTAAGAGATAAGAAGACATCCCAACCAATTCCCAAAAAATATAAATTTGTATCAAATTAGAACTAGTAACTAATCCTAACATTGAAGTACTAAAAAAACTCATAGAAGTGAAAAATTTCAAATAAGATTGATCATGAGCCATATAATTATCACTATAAAAAAGAACCGCAATTCCAACGGTAGTGATTAATATTGACATAATAGAAGTAAGTGGGTCTAGTAAATAACCCAATTCTAAAGAAAAGTCATTAGTAATGAGCCAAGACCATACATATTGATAAATAGAATTGCTATTTATTTGTTGAATAGACAGGTTGGTTGAAAAAACCAAGATTATACTTAACAATAAAACACTCTGAAAAGACCACATACGGCGAAGTCTGATTGTTGTTGTTGGAAAAAGAAGAAGACCCAACCCTAGGAATATAGGAACTGGAAGTGGAATGAAAGGGATAATCCACCCATATTGATATGTCTGTTGCATAAAAAGTTTTTTAATTCTTAGTTTCCTAATTGATTTTTATTGTTTCCGATTCACTAGATCTTACCTCTTTAAGAGGAATAACTAAAAGGGAAGATATGCACTAAGTAAAACTACCAAAATCTATCATTTTTCTTATTATTTATTTCTTTTTCTGATTTTCTTCTCAATACTTCAAATATTCAACTCAAGAAATTACAATAGGTCAAATCTTATGAAACTAAGAAGTAAGCATATAAATTAATAAAAACCATTTTGAAGATAATATTCATTAGCAAATAAATCGAACGAATATATGAATATAATAGGAAGGAAGAACTTCTTTTGAACAATACATGTCTTTCACATCCAATTAGAACAATAAGGAATTCTTTTTAAATGGCAGTTCCAAAAAAGCGCATTTCTACATCAAAAAAGCATATTCGTAAAAATATTTGGAAAAGGAAGGGATGTTGGACCGCTTTAAAAGCTTTTTCATTAGGTAAATCTCTTTTGACTGGAAATTCAAAAAGTTTTTTTGTGCAACAAAAAAAATAAGTAATAAAGTTGTAATCATCTGAATGCATTCAAAAATTGACTCATTTATTCTTTATTTATTATTCACGCAACTCACTAGATAATAGAAATTTTATATTTTATAGGAAATATAAAATGAAACTCACTTACTCTTTTATCTTTTATTTTCTAGTCGTTGCTTTTAGATTATTTACTAAATTCAGTAAAGGGGGTTAGTTCCTTTTTTACTGAATTTAGTAAATACAAATACTTTTTTTGATAAAAAAAGTATTTGTTGTTCACAAAGGAATGAACACAATAAAAGATTTTTTTGCGTGAATTTTTTAATTTCCCGGACGGGAAAGCTCAGTTTTCCCATCAACGCATTTTTGTTACATTTACTAGAAAAATACGACAATTTTTCGTTTTATCTCTAGACGTTTTCGATAGGGGTCTTAAGATATTTAGTTAAGTGAAATTAACCAACAGTTTGAAATACTTTCAAATAACTTTATTTTTTTTGTAGGATTTTTTTGTAGGAATTAATATATAAATTACTGGTATATTTTCTACTATCAACTCAATTAAATAAAAAATTTAGTAAGAACTTTTAATAAGAACAATGTATCTAGTTTGGATGTCTTCTTTTTCTGTTTTTTCTTGATTGATAACCTAAAATAAATTCTTTTGTTCCATTTGATTCCTGAAATTAAAAAAATAGAGAAAACATTAATTAAAATTGAAAAAGTAAAACAAAACTGTTTTTTAGTTATATCCTTTGATTGACTCTTGCTTGAGATTTTAGGTTCGAATTATAATTATCTAGTTACAATACAATTCTAGAGTAGCCAAAAACCCACGAAAAACTAACCAGGGTTAAAAGCCCTATAAAGAAACTAAAAAAATTACTCTTAATAGACTGCTAAATTCTCGACGATTGCTTATTCATTAGCTATTATAAGTTGAACACAAGCCGCTATGGTGAAATTGGTAGACACGCTGCTCTTAGGAAGCAGTGCTAGAGCATCTCGGTTCGAGTCCGAGTAGCGGCATGTCACCCTTTCTTTTTAAATTTTAAAAAGATTCTATAATTAATTTAACTCTTGAGTTGCATTTAAGCAACGCATTTTTTAAGATTTTGTATGATATTTTCAACCTTAGAACATATATTAACACATATTTCCTTTTCAATTCTTTCAATCGTAATTCTAATTCGTTTAACAACCTTTTTTTTTGTAGATGAAGTGGTACAATTATCTCATTTGTCCGAAAAGGGCCTACTAGTTAGTTTTTTCTGTATAACAGGATTATTAGTTACGCGTTGGATTTATTCGGGTCATTTTCCACTAAGTGATTTATATGAATCACTAATCTTCCTATCATGGAGTTTTTCCCTTATTCATATAATTCTATATTTCAAAAAAAAGAATAATTTATTAAGCATAATAACGAGTTCGAATGCTGTTTTTACTCAAGGCTTTTCAATGTCAGGACTTTTAACCGAAATACACCAATCTTCAGTATTAGTACCTGCTCTTCAATCCGAATGGTTAATGATGCACGTAACAATGATGATATTGGGTTATGCATCCCTTTTATGTGGATCATTATTATCAGCAGCACTTTTAGTGATTACATTTCGAAAAAGTATAAAAATTTTCTATCTTTTTTGTCAAAGTCAGTTTTTATTACAGGATCCATTTACCTTTAGTAAAATTGAATACATCGGTGAAAGAAATAATCTTTTAAAAATAAAAAATTTTTTTTTCGGCAAGAATTATTACAGATCGCAATTGATTCAAGAATTGGATTATTGGAGTTATCGGGTTATTAGTTTAGGGTTTCTTTTTTTAACCATAGGTATTCTTTCGGGAGCAGTATGGGCTAATGAAGCATGGGGATCGTATTGGAATTGGGACCCAAAAGAAACGTGGGCATTTATTACTTGGATCATATTCGCGATTTATTTACATACTCGAACAAATCAAAACTTGCAAGGAGAAAATTCGGCAATTGTAGCGTCTATGGGCTTTCTTATAATTTGGATATGCTATTTTGGGGTCAATCTATTTGGAGTAGGGTTGCATAGTTATGGTTCCTTTACTTTAATATATAATTAATATAATTAAAGTCACGAATGTATCTTACGACTACAACAGAGTATGTTACATATAAAACCACATGGATACGAACCGTATCCATGTGGTTTTATATTTTCTTTACTTAAAAATAACTTCTAAATTATTTTTAAATCATAGCATTTTTAAGTTTAGTTAGGAAAACCATTTAGAAAAAAATTAGATATAATAATTTCTACCCTGTCAACCGACAGTGAAAAAATGAAATCTGGGTACATACCAATACTTAGGACGGGTAAAAAGAGAGAAATTGAAATAAATAACTCTCGTGGTCCTGAATCAAAAAAATAAGAATTTTGAGCATTAAAAAGCTTGTATCCATAGAACATCTGTCGTGACAGAGATAATGAATAAATAGGAGTTAATATGATTCCAATTGCCATTAGAAAAGTAATTAGCATTTTTGGCAGTAAAAAATATTTTTGGCTGGTAATTATTCCAAAAAAAACTACCAATTCAGCAACAAAACCACTCATACCCGGTAATGCAAGTGAAGCCATCGAAAAGCTACTGAACATCGTGAATACTTTTGGCATTGGGATAGCTATTGCGCCCATTTCGTCAAGATAAGCAAGACGTATTCTATCGTAAGTCGTCCCCGACAAGAAAAAGAGTGCAGCACCAACAAATCCATGAGATATTATTTGTAAAAGAGCTCCATTAAGTCCTGTATCACTTATCGAACCAATTCCTATAATTATAAAGCCCATATGAGATATAGACGAATACGCTACTCTTTTTTTTAAATTCCGTTGGCCAAGAGATGTTGAAGCCGCATAGATTATTTGGATTGTGCCCACTATTACTAACCAAGGGGAAAATAAATAATGGGCGTGAGAAAATAATTCCATATTGATACGAATCAACCCATATGCTCCCATTTTTAATAAGATTCCAGCTAGGAGCATACAAGTACTATAATGTGCTTCTCCATGGGTATCTGGTAACCATGTATGTAAAGGTATAATCGGTAATTTGACAGAAAAAGCAATAAAAAAACCAATATAGAATAGTATTTCTAAGGCCCCAGGATATGACTGGTTGGCCAATGTTTCAAAATTTAATGTTGGTTCATTAGAACCATATAAACCGATACACAGAATTCCCATTAATAGAAAAACGGAGCCTCCAGACGTGTACAAAATAAATTTTGTAGCCGAATACAGACGTTTCTTTCCTCCCCACATAGATAGAAGTAGATAAACGGGAATTAACTCTAACTCCCACATGATGAAAAAAAGTAAAAGGTCTCGAGAAGAAAATGATCCTATTTGCCCGCTGTACATTGCTAACATCAGGAAATTAAATAATCGAGAATCTCTAGTAACCGGCCAAGCCGATAAAGTAGCTAAAGTGGTGATGAATCCTGTTAGTAAAATGGGTCCTATAGAAAGTCCATCTATTCCTAATCTCCAATGGAAATCAAAAAAACTGACCCATTTAGAATCCTCCACTAATTGTATTAATGGATCATCTGGTTGGAAATGATAACAAAATGTATAGGCTATTAAAAGTAATTCTAAGACGCATATACAAATAGTATACCAACGAATGATCCTATTTCCCCTATGTGGAAAAAAGAAAATTAAGGAACCCGCAGATATTGGAAAAACTACAATTAGCGTTAACCAAGGAAAAAAATTCGTGGTAAAGACAAGATATACTTGGACCAGAAAAACCCGTGCTCATAATATTCTTATGAGCACAAATTTTGTCGGTAAAAAAATAATAAAATAAAATGGGTTATGGGTTCAAATCTAGTTTTCTAGAGCGTATTAATAAGTTAGCCCCATACTGCGAGTTGTTTCATGCCATAAATAAACCCGAACACTCAAAAAATCTGTTGGACAGGCGGATTCGCATCTTTTACAACCAACGCAGTCTTCTGTTCTTGGAGCAGAAGCAATTTGTTTTGCTTTACATCCGTCCCAAGGTATCATTTCTAATACATCAGTTGGGCAAGCTCGGACACATTGAGTACATCCTATACATGTATCATAAATCTTTACTGAATGTGACATTGGATCTATGCATTTTTGAATGTTATAAGATTTCAATCTGGTAATCTTAGAAACAAACCATATATTTAGATACCAGACGAATCAACAAGTTATCAGAATTTTTCTAATCAATCTATTTCTGGATTGCTTTAGTAGACAAGGCCAAAATACTTTGATTTAGTCTATTTTTTTAACCAGGATCATACCTTAATGTAGCAACTATACGAATTCTCATTTCTTTTTTTATTTAAATTTCTATAATAAATACTACTTACTCAATAAATTGGATTCATTAATACGAGTTGATTTTCGATTACGATAAATTGCTGAAACAATAGCCGGTCCAATAGCTGCTTCAGCGGCTGCAATAGCTATAACAAAAATTGATAAGATTTCTCCCTTTAATTGACGATTATCAAAAAAATCAGAAAATGTTACAAAATTCATATTAACTGCATTCAGTATAAGTTCAAGACACATAAGGGCCCTAACCATATTTCGACTTGTGATCAATCCATAGATGCCTATACAAAATAAATAGGCACTCAAAACAAGTACATGTTCTAGCATTATTAAACAACTCCTTCGAAATCTCATGATTTTTAATCGAAATAAGAATTCAACCGATTCAATTGAATAACATATAACACATATTAAATTTTTTCATTGATGATTTTATTATTATTATTTACGAGCTACAGCAATTGCGCCTATTAAAGCAACTAAAAGAATTATTGAAATAAGTTCAAATGGAAGAAAAAAATCTCTTGATAAATGAATTCCAATTTGTTGACTATTAATTATCAAATCTTGCTCCACAATCTGGTTTGATCTTGTAGGCCAAAAAATTCCGTACCATGACGTATCTGGAATAGTAGTAATTAGCGAAATAAAAAGACTTGTAGAAACCATCAAAGTAATTCCATCCCCAACTGTCCAAGAATTAAAATACTTGGAATATTCTGAACCATTCATGAACATCACAGCAAAAATGATTAAAATATTTATAGCCCCTACGTAAATCAGTAGCTGCGCAGCAGCTACAAAGTAAGAACTCAATAAAATATAGACTAAGGATATACAAACCAAAACCAATCCCAATGAAAAAGCAGAAAAAATTGGATTGGGGAGTAATACGACCCCTAAACCCCCTAAGATCAGACTTGATCCCAGAAAGACTAAAATAAAATCTGGTATTGATTCAGGTAAATCCATTTAATTTAAAAAGATAGAAATAAAAGTATTTCATGACTTTATTGACCTGACCAGGAAAAAGAAAAAAGAAAAGACTCCACTTATTTTATGTTTATGATACTTCTTAATTAAATTAATTAAAACTAAACAAAAGTTGAATGGGTGTGGCTTGATGTAGATAGTGTTCTTGTGGCATTGTAATTAGATAATTAAACCAAAAAAAGGAATTTTAAAATCATTTGAAATGAAGATTTTAGCCAATATCTTGATTGATCAAACAAAACCTTATTTTTCCGGGGGTTTATACATTTTTTATTTGAGGTGAATTCGAAATTGTTCGAATTGTGTAATCGTCAATTACTGATGTCGGTAACCGACCTAAAGCAATTTGATTATGATTCAATTCATGACGATCATAAGTCGAAAGTTCATATTCTTCAGTCATTGATAAACAATTTGTCGGACAATACTCGACACAATTCCCACAAAATATGCAGATTCCAAAATCAATACTGTAATTAAACAACCGTTTCTTTCGAATATTACTTTCCAATTTCCAATCTACAACGGGTAGATCGATAGGACATACACGAACACATACTTCACAAGCGATGCATTTATCAAATTCAAAATGGATGCGGCCCCGGAAACGTTCCGATGTGATCGATTTTTCATAAGGGTATTGAATAGTTATTGGTAAACGATTCACGTGAGACAGAGTAATTGTGAAACCTTGACCTAGGTACCGAGCCGCTCGTATTGTTTGTTGACCATAATTAATTAACTCAGTTAACATAGGGAACATATCGTGAATATGTATAAATTAAAAATACGTGTTTCTTTCTCTTGTTTGAGCTCTTGTTTGAGAGAAGCTGTGAATAGAAATTACTCTAATACCTTAGAGCGAAAGAAGGTGAAACGAGGTTGTTAATAACAAATTACCTAGAGAAATAGGTAAAAGAAATTTCCAACCAAGATTTAATAGTTGGTCCATTCTGAGCCTTGGTAAAGTCCATCTTGTGACAATAGAAATGAACAAGAACAAGTAAGTTTTACCTAATGTAATAAAGATACTGATTATTGTTCCAAAGACTTTCCCCGGTTTATTTATGAAAAAAATGTCAGGAACAAATAGATAGGGGATCGAAAGATTCCAACCCCCAAAGTAAATAATTGTTACAAATAATGAAGAAACTAGTAGATTCAGATAAGAAGCAAGGTAAAATAAACCAAATTTGATGCCGGAATATTCGGTTTGATAACCGGCTACTAACTCTTCTTCCGCTTCTGGTAAATCAAAAGGTAATCTCTCACACTCGGCTAGAGCAGAAATCAAAAAAATGATAAATCCTATAGGTTGACGCCACAGATTCCACCCCCAAAAACCATATTTTGACTGCGCTTCAACTATATCAACTGTACTTGAACTGTTAGATAATTATAGTCGATCAGAATTCCACCGTTTTCATCGCTATTCCAAAACCGTACATGAGATTTTCACCTCATACGGCTACTCAAAGATCACAGCTAAATATAAGGACATTTCATTATTCTTGATTTTTATATTTTGTAGGATAGAGTTAAAACTTATCCCAAGGTCCCGAATTAAATCGGCGGAATTCTGTTTGCTATATTTTTTTTATTGTTTAATATTAATTAAAAAATGCTTCGGAATTGATCTTATCTTTTTCTCGTATATTAAGGGATTTTACAAAAAGTAAAAGATTACTTCGTTCGTAATAGTTATTTTTTTTTATCGACAGATAGGAGCATACTCTGAATCGGAATCGTGGGTAGTACTTCTTGATCATTTCTACCAACTAAAAGTCCCAATTCAAATTCCTTTTATGTATACAAACGTTCTCGCGGATAACTTAGAGAATCTTCATTACAAATTCTTTGTGTATCTTAGTCTTCCTAACCATCCACTCAATTTTGTTCAACCTGAATTTCTTTTTTAATATACCTAATACCTAGACTAATAGATAAAAAATCTATCTTTTAAACCCGCTTCAAGAAGCGATAAATAAACAACCAATCTTGGGGTAAGGTCTTGGGGTAAACAGTCCCTACTATTTATGTTTCCTTTTACTTAATCCTTGTACATAGGAAATGAGAATCAATCTTTTACTGCAAAATTAAAAGCCGTTTTATTTCACCCATATAACTATTAACTTTGAAAAAAAATATACAATCAACCTATTTAACTCGTTAACTTGATTTTCTTATTAGAATTCAAAAGTAAAGGGTAATTGAAATCCTTTATTTCACCGAATCGCACGTAGAGATATTGATAGTACACATAAAGTTAATGGTATTTCATAACTAATTGATTGAGCAGCGGCTCGTAGACCACCCAAAAAGGAATATTTATTATTTGATCCATATCCCGACATAAGAAGTCCAATGGGAGCAATGCTTGAAATAGCGATCCATAGAAAAACACCAATACTAAGATCGGCTAGAATAAGGTGATAGCCAAAAGGAATTACTGAATAACTTAGTAAAACTGCTACAACTGCGATGGATGGTCCGATACTGAATAAGCGAGTATCCCCTCTAGATGGAAGAAGGTTCTCTTTGAAAAGCAATTTTGTACCATCTGCTAGAGCTTGAAGAATTCCTAAGGGGCCCGCGTATTCAGGTCCAATACGTTGTTGTATACCTGCGGATATTTCTCTTTCTAACCAAACAATTATGAGTACACCTATTATGATTCCTAATACAAGAGTAAAAATAGGGATAAGCGTCCATATGATTCTATATACCCCTTTAAAATTGAGTAAGAAGTTAAATCTATAAAAAGAGTTGATAACTTGTATTTCTGTTGTATCCATTATCATTTTAACGATCAATTTCTCCCATAATGATATCTATGCTCCCTAGTATCGTCATAATATCAGCCAATTTCATTCTTTTAACTAACTGAGGAAGGATTTGCAAATTGATAAAACCCGGCGGGCGTATTTTCCATCTCCAAGGAAAAAGACTCTGATCTCCTATTAGAAAAATTCCCAATTCGCCCTTTGGGGCTTCGACTCTCACATAAAGTTCTTGTTTCGACAATTCAAAGGTTGGAGAAGGTTTTTTACTAATAAATCGATATTCAAAATCATTCCAGTCGGTATCTTTTACTCTATCAAAACGTCGGATTTCTAAATTCTCATAGGGTCCCCCAGGAAGTCCTTCCAGAACCTGTTGTATAATTTTTAGGGATTCTGTCATTTCACCGATTCGTACTAAATAACGAGCTAATGAATCCCCTTCTTTTTGCCATTGAACTTCCCAATCCAATTCGTCGTAACATTCATAACGATCAACTTTACGAAGATCCCATTGGATTCCGGAAGCCCGTAACATTGGTCCTGATAAACCCCAATTTAATGCTTCTTTTCCACCAATAATACCTACATCCTCAACTCGTTCTAAAAAAATGGGATTACGCGTAATAAGTCTTTTATACTCATTAACCCCTGTTAAAAAAAACTCGCAAAAATCCAAACATTTATCTATCCAGCCATAAGGTAAATCAGCAGCTACTCCTCCGATACGAAAATAATTATGCATCATTCGCATACCTGTAGCAGCCTCGAATAGATCATAAATCAATTCTCTTTCTCGAAAAATATAGAAGAAAGGGGTTTGTGCGCCAATATCTGCCATAAAAGGCCCGAGCCATAACAAATGTGAAGCTAGACGACTCAACTCCAACATAATGACTCGGATATAACTAGCTCTTTTAGGTACTTGAATATTTCCTAACTGTTCGGGACCATTTACTGTTATTGCTTCTGTGAACATAGTCGCTAAATAATCCCAGCGAGTTACATAAGGTAAATATTGTAAAATTGTTCGATTTTCCGCAATTTTCTCCATCCCTCTATGTAAATAACCCAATATTGGTTCACAGTCAACAACATTTTCGCCATCTAGAGTAACGATGAGTCGAAGAACACCATGCATTGATGGGTGGTGAGGACCCATATTTACTATCATAAAGTCTTTTCTTGTATCTGGCCCAGTCATAAGTTTTTTATTTATTCATTCTTCCGTGAATTGCTGAAAGTGAAAAGAAATTAATAAAAAATTCAAATTAAAGAATAAAAAAGAATAACACTTAAAACAACATGAATTTTTCAATTAACCAATTTTTGTCTCTCGAATACCCAATTGACCAATTAATTCTTTATAATGTACTCTATTTTTTTGTGACAAATAAGCCAACAGCCGTTGACGTTTTCCTAAAATTTTTCGTAATCCTCTCTGAGATAAAAAATCTTTTTTGTGCAATTCTAAATGCGAAGTAAGTCTCCGTATCTTATTGGTAAAACTTAATATTTGAAATTCAACGGACCCTCTGTTTTCTTCTTTAGAGTTAATCGAAATCAATACATTTTTGATCATACAAGATTTTCCCTCTTCCAATTTTTTTAAGGATATGGATTTGACTGATGAATAAGAATAATGTTAGTAATTTTAGTGTGGTATATACAACAACTTAAATTTCTTTATCGAATAGGGATAGGATATAATATATATAGGAATATATAGGAAAAGGGTGCTACCAACAACGTTTCAACTCGGAATACATATATATCCTTAACATACTAAAACGACTGCCATTATTTGTATCAAACCAATAGCGATTCATACAAGCTAAATCCTCTAATTGATAATTAGAGCAAGTCAAAAATTTGACTTTAATTAATTCATTCTTCTTTTTATCAAGATGTTTATGTTTGTCAAAAAATTGACTACAGTTATTCACGATGCAAAATCCTAGATTTTTAGTCCTATTTTTGGAATTGAAATTTATTTTCATTCTAAACTCTCTACGATATTTATGAGGTAAAATGGTTTCAGGAGCAAGTAAATCAAAAAAATTCTTATCAATATCTGCTTGTTCTGGGTATCCTTGATTAGTTTTGTGCTTACTCTTATGAACCAATGAAATACATAAAGTTTGATAAAGAATAAACTGTCTATCGTTTTTTACAGACAAACGGGCGGGTTCGATAATTAATATCCCTTTTTTGATCAATTCTACAACGCTTAAATTATTCTGAATTAACAGTATATCCAAGGTGATTTCTCTTCGCTGAACCGAAGATATAACAATTTTTCTTGGATTTAACAGTCTAAGCAGTAGACAATAGATTTTGATATTATTGATCATTCGTTGATTCAAAGCATCACCCCATCTCAATTGAAAAAGTAAATAACGTTTCAACAATAAATTGAATTCTGCTTCTACCTTGCTTTTGTATTGTTTTTTTTTTTTACTCTTCGTTACTTTTGATCCTCCATAGTCTTCTTCAATATCTTTTTGATGATTTGTTGAAAAGTCGGATTCAAGATTTACCCGTTTTTGTACATCTGATCTAATATCTCTTTTGCTTGTTAGATTTTTTTTTTTAGACGGTATAAGCCATTTAACTTTTTTGTTCTCAATGATATTTTTATTTAGATCTCTTCGTAAAAGAAGCCCTTTACTTGGTATAACCCAAGGTTTCATTTTATATAGATTAGAAAGTATTAAAAATTCTGGGAAGAGCCAAAAGTCTAGGGTTGAGATGGGACACTTTCGTATTTCCTCATTCATTCCCGTCCAATCAAAAAAGGTTTTTGGGGGATTTGGTGCCTTAATTTTAAGTTTTTTCGGAAGCGCGAGATAAAAAAGGTTTTTTTTAACAATTATTTGATAATTGTTAGTCTTAGTATTTGGATTACTCTTAGTATCGATCTTGATCCAGTATTCAATAGCGATTTTTTGTCTAAGATCAAAATGGAGAGTTTTCCAATCAAAATATTTTCTATCGCTCTTTCCTATATAATTAGTAATAGGACTCCTTTCCCATATATCAAAAAAGTTGTATTTATGCGTGTTTGAATTGGAATAACTACCTTGTTTTCTATTTACTTGTGTTTCAAAAGGTGATCCATAAATGGATAAGTCCCTTTTTTTTTGATTTTCAGAATTACTAGATTGATATGATAAAAGATCATATCGAGAGTTTTTTTTTAAATTGTCGTTTTTAGTCTGTAAAAACTGTAGGAAATAGGCTTCAACAGGATTTTGTTTTTTGAACGAGATTAATACATCTTTTTCATATGAATCCCTTTTCCAATTTTGAACCATAGGGTGTTGAGAAATTTTATTTCTCAACCCTTTGGGTAATAATCTAGATCTTCGAATCTTAGATAAATTATATTGATGGTGTCGTTTTAATTTCTTTACCCAGGTTTTCCAGTGATTTGTTCCATAATTGAAGCGTTTATTCTGATTTATCTGATTTAATTGCAAGTGAAATATCCCTTCAAAGGAATCCTTAAAAGGAATTCCGTAATCGTGATATTTAAAAACATATCTTAATTTATCCAAATTAATACCTTGAGTTTGTGATAAGTTGTAAAATACATATGCTTGTGACAAGTAGAATAAGTGGCAACATTTTTGTGAATTTATTTGATTCCTAATAGTATTAATTGACTTTTGTATAGTTGAAATAAAGTGAATTAGATTTTCGTTTTTTTTATTAATTCTTTCTTCATCTGCTTCATGAATATTTATGAATTTATTGATAAATTTGTTTGTTGAGTCGAGAAAGGGTTGTCTAATGAGTTTGAAAAGATTAATGATAGACAAAACAGGATTTATGTATATTCTTTCAAAAATAAAATTTGAAAATTCCAATCTTTTATCTTTATAAATTCTTTTGTTAGCACTAATATATATTCTTGTGTGTTTTTTTTTATCTTTTGTCATTCTTTCTATTTGATTCCGGATTGTGATTGCCCTAGCAGTTAGATTCTTATTTTTTTTTTCTGTCATTGTCCGGTTTGAAGATTGAATTTGACTAATCAATGATTCAGGAATTATCTCATTGATACTTGTAGAGTCTTTGTTGTTTTTCATTTGATTCGATTTATAGACCTTGCTTACGCTAAAGAATAAGATTGGGTTTAATTTTGAAAATATTTTTATTTTTTTTTCTATAAAAAATGAATTTTGTATAACCCAATTTTTTATTTGTTTTGAAACTAATTTCGTCTTTCCCTTTAAAGTTTTTCGAACTAAAAAATAGGTATTTTTCGATTTTCCAATCTTTGTTTCCAATTCCTTAAAAATAGGTTTAAAAAAGGAAGATCGTTGTCGAGGAGAACCAAAAGGAAGGTCCGTTTCCAGTCCCCAAACAGTTAAAAAACAAAAATCATTTCTTTCTTTTTTGTTTTGCATTAGATTTCTACGAGAGGGTCGTAGTTTAGATTTGTGCCAAGGTTTCAGGCAGAAAGGAAATAGGATTTTTATCTGCATACCCTCTCTTAACCAATTTTTCGGAAATTCAGTTTCCGATAGTTGAATACCATTATATGTACATTTAATATGCAG